TTGCGCTATTTGGTGGTGGTCCCGCTTATGGGGTCAAATTTATACAGAAGAGATTTTTCAATCTCATCGATCTCATAAGTATCATACCAAATCCCATCAATCGAATCACTTTTTCGAGAAATACGAGACATCTAAGTCATACAAGTAAAGAGATCTATTCATGGATAAGAAAAGGGCAAAGGTTTCAGACTCATGATGAAATAGAATCCTGGATCGAGACCTGTGATTGGTTTTTGGATGAAGAGAGAGTTTACTCGTTTCATTTCTCCACCTTAAGGCCAGAAAAAGGGATTGATCAAATTCTATGGAGTCTGACTCATATTGATCGTTTAGTAAAGAGTGACTATGGTTATCAAATGTTTGAACAAGCGGGAGCAATTTACTTACGATACTTAGTTGACATTCATCAAAAGGATCTAATGAATTATGAGTTCAATACATCCTGTTTAGCAGAAAGACGGCTATTCCTTGCTCATTATCAGACAATCACTTATCCACAAACCTCGTGTGGGGCTAATAGTTTTCATTTCCCATCTCATGGAAAACCAAAACCCTTTTCGTTCCGCCTAGCCCTATCCCCCTCTAGGGGTATTTTAGTGATAGGTCCTATAGGAACTGGACGATCCTATTTGGTCAAATCCCTAGCGGCAAACTCCTATCTTCCTTTCATTACGGTATTTCTTAACAAGCTGGATTTGCAAACAGTTATTGATGATCTCGATCCTGATGAGGACTATATGGAAGCGCTTGATGGTGTGGATATTGATGGTATTGATGATGATAGCGATCCTGCTAAGGAATATATGGATGCGCTTAAAGATGTGGATGATATTAATGATCGTGACTATATTTATTCGAACTTGGACTCGGACCCGGAGCTGAGGGAGGAGTATACGGTGGATGATGAGATACTTAGGTATATCATCGAGTTGGAAATAGATCTAGCTTCTATCAACTTGCAATTCGAATTGGCAAGAACAATGTCTCCTTGCATAGTATGGATTCCAAACATTCATGATCTGTATGTGGATGAGTCGGAGTCCCTCGGTTTATTATTGAACTATCTCTCCGGGGATTGTGAAAGACGGTCCACTAGAGATATTCTTGTTATTGCTTCGACTCATAGTCCCCAAAAAGTGGATCCCGCTCTAATAGCTCCGAATAAATTAAATACATGCATTAAGATACGAAGGCTTCTTATTCCACAACAACGAAAGCACGTCTTCACCCTTTCATATACTAGGGGATTTCACTTGGAAAAGAAAATGTTCCATACTAATGGATTCGGGTCCATAGCCATGGGTTACAATGCACGAGATCTTGTAGCAATTACCAACGAGGCCCTATCGATTAGTATTACACAGAAGAAATCAATTATAGACACTAATACAATTAGATTCGCTCTTCATAGACAAACTTGGGAGTTGCGAGCCCATGTAAGACCGGTTCCGGATCATGGGATCCTTTTCTATCAGATAGGAAGGGCTGTTGCACAAAATGTACTTATAAATAATTGCTGCCTTATAGATCCTATATCTATCTATATGAAGAAGCAATCATGTTACGAAGGGGATCCTTATTTGTACAAATGGTTCTTCGAACTTGGAACGAGCATGAAGAAATTAACGATACTTCTTTATCTTTTGAGTTGTTCTGCCGGATTGGTCGCTCAAGATCTTTGGTCTCTACCCGGACCCGATGAAAAAAATTGGATCACTTCTTATAGACTCGTTGAGACGGATTCTGATCTAGTCGATGGCCTAGTAGAAGTAGTAGAAGGCGCTCTGGTGGGATCCTCGCTTCTTCGGCCCGAACCAAGGAATCCCTTAGAGATGATGGAAAATGGATCTCGTTCTATCTTTGATCGTAGATTTCTCTATGAATCGGAGTTAAAAGAATGGGCAGAAGGCACCGACCCGCAACAGTTAGCGGAGGATGTAGTCGATCACATAGTTTGGGCTCCTAGAATATGGCAACCTTGGGGCTTTCTATTTGATTGGATCGAAAGGCCCAATGAATTGGAATTTCCCTATTGGGCCAGGTCATTTCGGGGCAAGCCGATCATTTCTGATGAAGTTAATGATGAATATTTTGATTATGCATTTTATGGTGAAGGGGATGATGGATATGATGAAGAGGATGAGCGTCAAGAGAATGATTGGGAGTTCTTGCAGAGTGAAACCCCGGGACGAGATCGATCTTCCAAAGAACAAGTCTTTTTTCGAAAAGGCCAATTCATTTGGGACCCTGGAGATCCACTCTTTTACATATTCAACGATGAGCTCTCTGTCTTTCTGTTTTCACATCGAGAATTCTTTGCAGATCAAGAGATGTCAAAGGGGCTTCTTCTGACTTCCCAAGGGGAGACTCTATATAAACGCGGGTTTAGCAAGAAACCGAAAGAAAAGTACTTCGAATTTTTGATTAATCGCCAGAGACGGAGACGGCTTAGAACCATTAGTTCATTATATAATAGATCTTTCCGTTCTAATATTCAATC